ACATTACGAGCCCTTGTGGAAAAAAAATGATTTGTTGAGACGGAAATAAAGATATCAAATTTTTACCAAGATAACTGGAAGTTCCAACCAATAAGAAGCCTGATGAACCTAAAAAAAGGAGAATGGCCCAGGAAAAATTACTTATTTTTCGAGACCCCCTTATAAGTTCTATCCATATATGTTCTGATCGCCAACTCATACTTGATCTGATTTCATTTTATTGGAATTGAGAGCATAGCCCAATGAATTTGACTTTACTGTATTTTGTTTCCGAAATAACTCTCATCAACTAGCACTATTTTGATGTGAACCCTTAGGAATAATTCATAAAACGGGTTAGATGGAAAAATGCCTCTTCACTTTATGGCCCTACTAAGGATATCGGCATACATATTAATACATAGACTTTCCATTTCCGACATCCGCCAATCCTTATTCTAGTTGAAAATAGCTAGAATAAATTTACCCATATATCATTTTCTGTATGTCTAAGAACTCTTTGATTTATGTATGTTCTATTTCTGTTAAGCAGAAACCCCATGTTATACCATACTCAAATAAATAGATATTTATTTATTTTATCTAAGTAAAAAAAAAATAAGATAATGAGATTTAGTCCTATCAGAGATCTAAACAATCTTGTTTTTTTGAACATAAAGAAATAAAGAAGCCATTGCCATGGCCGGAAATACTAGGCCCACTAAAGGCACAAAAATAGAGGGAAAGTTGAAAGTTATCATAGAATGAATACCTCGATTTAATTTACTATTTGTACCTGTTATTATTATATTGTTTCTATTGTTATAAAGATATCTTGTAATAATTTTAATTATAAAATGAAAATTCCTTATTAATGCGATTCTAATTACTATTTTTGTAATTATGAAACTTTCATTTTAAGTAATTATAGATCGAAGTATATATCTAAATGAGTATATATAATAAGTACAAGGAATGTAGAACTAAATAAATGTACTTATTCATCTTTCGACACGAAAGATATGTATGAAAATTTAGTTTATTATTTATTCTTCTTCGTTTGTTCTTGTCTTCTAATTTAATAAAGAAAAGGTTTTTTACAAATTACTGAAAGATTTCTAGACTTCTTAGTCAAAATTCAAATATAGAAAATATATAATTGTGTATTTTTCTATATTTGAATTTATTATATAATACATACGTAAGAAGAACTTCGACTAATTTCAAAAAAGCAAGAATTCATTCTTTTATAGAGGCTTGCTGATTCGTAATCATGAATATTAGTAAAAAAAACAGAAAAATTATATACAACTGGTGATTCTTTCTAGAATTCGATCTTATAGATCTTAAGTCACCAAAAAAAATCTGTTCTTCTTATTTTTATTTTGATAAGCTAACTACGCATTTATTACAAAAAACGAATTAAACGGAATAGTCTTTTAATTTTGATTCAAAGGAAAGAAAGCGTGGAGTTGAAATAACTCACTCAGAACGCTTTTTAAAGGATTACGTGGTACAATTAGATCGAATAAGCCCTTCTGGAATAAATATTCAGCCGCTTGTGACCCTTCGGGTACTGTTTTATTCAATGTTTGTTCAATTACTCTTTTACCCGCAAATGCAATGTAGGCATTGGGTTCGGCAATAATGATATCCCCCAACATACCAAAACTAGCTGTCACCCCACCCGTAGTGGGAGATGTAAGAATTGGTACATAAAATAGTTTTTTATTTGATTGATAATCGTATAAAGCAGAAGATATTTTAGCCATTTGCATCAAGCTCAAACTTCCTTCTTGCATACGTGCACCCCCAGAAGCACACACTATAACAAGAGGTATAAATTTTTTGGTAGCATACTCGACCAAACGGGTAATTTTCTCTCCGACTACAGATCCCATACTACCCCCCATAAACTGAAAATCCATAACCCCAATTGCGACGGGAATACCATTTAGTTGGCCTATACCTGTTTGAACAGCCTCAGTTAACCCTGTCTTTCTTTGATAAGAATCAATACGATCTTTATACGGCTCCTCCTCCGAATGAAATTCAATGGGATCCAGAGATACCATGTCTTCATCCATAGGATCCCAAGTGCCTGGATCAATCAAAAGTTCGATTCTATCTGAACTACTCATTTTCAAATAATATCCACATTGTTCACAAATATTCATTTTTGACTTCAAAATTTTCTTATAATTTAATCCATAACACTTTTCGCATTGAACCCACAAATGCCTGTATTTTTGAGTTACATCGAGATTATTATAACTTTCTCTTATAGTTAAATCACCCGTATTCCTTATATTGGAACTCTCGCTTTCACTACTATTTCGATTTTCACCATAAATGTAACTGTCACTATAATTGTCACTACTACTTACAATGTAAGCATCAATGCGTAGTTGAGAATCAAGATAACTGTCAATACAACTATTAATATGATTAGTCCAACTATATTGAGTATCATATATGTAACGATCATAGTAAGGATCATCACTATTCGATCCATTATTCA